TATACATAAATGGAGGTCAACAACTATCACATTCAACAAATTGACTTGGATTGGTATGGTAGCTCTGCATGTGTATATTCGTTGGTTCCGTAAATAGTGTGAGAGTAAAAATAGTATAGAATTGGTTTCTTCGTCTTTACAAAAGAAAAAAAAAAGAAAAGAGTGATTTACTATGACATTATATGGACATTATATGATTTGATTTTGTTTTTTCTTTTAGAGATTATACAATTTATTTTTAAATATAAGAGGAAAAATTCACTTTTTTAGAAATTATAAGAGGAATAATTAACTATGACACGTTCACTAAAAAAAAATCCTTTTGTAGCGAATCATTTATTAAGAAAAATTAATAAGCTTAACACAAAAGGAGAAAAAGAAATAATAAGAACTTGGTCCAGAACATCTACCATTATACCTACAATGATTGGGCATACCATTGCTATCCATAATGGAAAAGAGCATTTACCTATTTATATAACAGATCGTATGGTAGGCCATAAATTGGGAGAATTTTCACCTACTCTAAACTTCCGAGGATATGCGAAAAATGATAATAGATCTCGTCGTTAACATTTTTTTTTGAATTGGTTTATTCTGCAGCAGCAAATGCTAGTCACAATATAGATTTCAACGAACTAAGTAAATGAGTCATATATATATAAAGATAAAGATATAGATAAAAAAGTAGACAAATAAAGACAAATAAGATAAGACGTATCATTTTATATTAGAGTAGTGAGGGATTATTCTTATGGGACAAAAAATAAATCCACTTGGTTTCAGACTTGATGAGGGATTATGGGACAAAAAATAAATCCACTTGGTTTCAGACTTGGTGAGGGATTATGGGACAAAAAATAAATCCACTTGGTTTCAGACTTGGTACAACTCAAAGTCATGATTCCATTTGGTTTGCACAACCAACAAATTATTCCGAGAATCTAAAAGAAGATAAAATAATACGAGATTTTATCAAGAATTATATCCAAAAAACGATAAGAATATCCCCTGGTGTCGAAGGAATTGGACGGATAAAGATTCAAAAAAGAGGCGATTTGATTCAAGTCATAATCTATATGGGACTTCCAAATTTATTAATAGAGGGTGAGCCTCAAGGAATCGAAGAATTACAGACGAATGTGCAAAAAAAACTGAATTGTGTGAACCGAAAACTCAACATTGCAATTACAAGAATTCCAAATGCTTATAGAGACCCTAATATTCTTGCAGAATTTATAGCCGGACAATTAAAGAATAGGATTTCATTTCGTAAAGCAATCAAAAAGGCTATTGAATTAGCTGAACAGGCAGGTACAAAAGGAGTTAAAGTACAAATTGCGGGACGTATCGACGGAAAAGAAATTGCACGTGTCGAATGGATCAGAGAAGGTAGCGTTCCTTTACAAACCATTCGAGCTAAAATTGATTATTGTTCCTATCCAGTTCGAACTATTTTTGGGGTATTAGGGATCAAAGTTTGGATATTTCTAAACAAAGAATAAGAAACTTTTCCTTATCTTTAACGTTCCATCTTTCGATAAAAAAAAAATGAAGAATTCTTACTACATTCTTATTCCAAAAGAATCAATGACAAATTTTATAAGATTGAATAAAAAATTTGATTAATCATTTTATAGTGTAAGGAATTGCTATGCTTAGTGTGCGACTCGTTGGTTTTTTTTAGAGTAGTTCAATTTAAACAAAAATTCTACGAATTTATTAATAAAGAACTAATAACCTACTCATCGCTTCGCATTATCTGGATATAAAGAACCGGTCAAAATAAAAAATCGAAATAAAGATATATGTGGTGATATAATTATAGCGACTGAAATCAAATATTTCATAAAAAAGAAATAAAAACGAATCTGATTATGAGTTGTGAAGCAATAAGAATATACAGATAAATGAAGGGGTGAAAGAAAGAGAGAAAAAAAGATATCAATGATATAGAATTCTAATATGTAAAGGTCTATGGGTCATCTCATAAAAGGTAGTGTAATAAAGCATCCATATTCAAAATTCATCCATATATGGATGAATATATTCCTAGAATAAACGAATCAAGAGCCGCGAATCAATAAAACTGAGAAGGTTGATTCAACAAAAAAGAATAAAATAAATAAGAAAATCTTATAAAAATGAAATCTTATTACTCTTATTACAGAGGCTCCATTGTAGAATTCAGACCTAACCATAAATCTAAAAGCGATGGGAACGACGGAACCTGCGAATACCTAAGATTTTTTAAAAATTAAAAACAAATCTTAATGATTCATTAGGTGGGATGGCGGAAGGAACTAAGAACCAATTCATTGTTTTTTGAAGAGTTGTGGGCTAACCCTACATTACATCTGAAATTGATAATGAAAGAGTAAATATTCGCCCGCGAAATTTTCGATTTTTTGGAATTTCTAAATTTTTGCCAATCCGATATTATTGATAATAAAAAGAAAAGACAAATAGAGATTCATTAGAACCTTATACCAAAACAACTAAGAATACATATTTCGTTATATATCAAAGCAAGGTATACAAATTTCGAATAGATCAATAGATTCTATGAAATGTCAAAAAATGCCGCGATTGTATTCTATTTTTATGTTTTATTAAACATATGTATCTTATTGTATATTGTATATTCTTTTATCGGTTAAATATTTTTGAATGGATTCATTCGCGAGGAGCCGTATGAGGTGAAAATCTCATGTACGGTTCTGTAATAGAGATGGAATTGAGAAACAACCATCAACTATAACCCCCAAAGAACCAGATTCCGTAAACAACATCGAGGAAGAATGAAAGGAAGAGCCTATCGAGGTAATACTATTTGCTTCGGAAAATTTGCTCTTCAGGCACTTGAGCCCGCTTGGATCACATCTAGACAAATAGAAGCGGGGCGGCGGGCAATGTCACGAAATGTCCGTCGGGGTGGACAAATATGGGTACGGATATTTCCAGACAAACCTGTTACAGTAAGACCTACCGAAACGCGTATGGGTTCGGGAAAAGGATCTCCCGAATATTGGGTAGCTGTCGTTAAACCCGGCAAAATACTTTATGAAATGGGCGGGGTCCCAGAAAATATAGCTAGAAAGGCTATTTCAATAGCAGCATCCAAAATGCCTATACGAACTCAATTCATTCTTTCAGAATAATCATTAGAACGAAAGAGGTCTTTAGTATGAAAAAGAATTGCAATTGTGGGTTTCTTTTTTTTTGAACACAGAATATTTCTTTTACTTCAACTTTTTGACTGAAACATAAAAAAAAATGATATGATTCAACCTCAAACCTATTTAAATGTAGCCGATAATAGCGGAGCCCGCGAATTGATGTGTATTCGAATCATAGGAGCTAGTAATCGACGGTATGCTTATATTGGTGACATTGTTGTTGCTGTAATCAAAAAAGCAGTACCAAATACGCCTTTAGAAAGATCCGAAGTGATCAGAGCTGTCATTGTACGTACTTGTAAAGAACTCAAACGTAGTAACGGTATAATAATACAGTATGATGATAATGCTGCGGTTCTAATTGATAAAGAAGGAAATCCAAAAGGAACTCGAATTTTTTGCGCAATAGCCCGAGAATTGAGACAGTTCAATTTCACTAAAATAGTTTCATTAGCACCTGAGGTATTATAATACAAGATCGTGATATGGATATCTTATTTATGAATGAAATTAAGAAAATGAAATAGATTAATTAATATATTAGATCTCACATATATACCTTGTGTACTTGTGTAATGATTCTTATATATTATCAATATGATTCTATTTTCTCAATATGATTCTATTAATATTAGATCTTATAAATATAAAAAGTATATATTTAGAAGTAATTAGAAGTATCTTAAGTCTTAGAAGTAGTAAGTCATTATATTATTTCAATTTTTTTAATTAATATTTCAAAAAAGAAATACAAATAATAATAGATAGAAAAAAAGAAAAAGGAATGAAATATATATATTAAATCTATATTCAAAATAAAAATTCGAATTCTGAATTCTATAAAAAAAATAGAATTCAGAATTCGAATTCCATATGAGATTATATATCTAGTTTCTAATAATTCATTAGTTCATTTTCTAATATTCTATTTTTTTTTTAGTTTTAGAGTATTCGATATATATTTACATAATCCTATTTATTTAGGATAATATTTTCTATATATAGAGTCTTATTATATTATTATATTATTATATTCTCATATTCAATATTAGATATTTTATTGAATCAAAAAATAAAAAATAGAAAAATGGGAGCACGTTGATTATATTGAAAGTAAGGAGGAACAATCATTTTAATTTATCATGGGTAAAGATACCATCGCTGATATAATAACCTTGATACGCAATGCTGACATGAATAGAAAAAGAACAGTTCAAATACCACTTACTAATATCACCGAAAACATTGTGAAAATACTTTTACGAGAGGGTTTTGTTGAAAACGTCAGAAAACATCGGGAAAGCAACAAATACTTTTTAGTTTTAACCCTACGATATAGAAGAAATAGGAAAGGATCATATAAAACTTTTTTAAATTTAAAACGGATCAGTACACCAGGTCTACGAATCTATTCTAACTATCAACGAATTCCTAGAATTTTAGGAGGGATGGGGATTGTAATTCTTTCTACTTCTAGAGGTATAATGACCGATCGAGAGGCTCGATTAGAAAGAATCGGCGGAGAAGTTTTATGTTATATATGGTAATTTTTCTGATATCCGAATTCTATGAAAAACTTCTATCCATTCTTGTGAATGGAGAGAGAAAACACAGATTTCGAATATTACTCCTCATACATTAGTGAATGCGTGAAGAGGATTTTACTAGAATAGAAAAAAAATTCATGAAGATTTCATTACTGAATCACTTCTAAGGGTATGTTCCAGGTTCCTTTATAGAAAAAATAGAATTAAAAGAAGATTCTAGGATATGTTTCCATTCCAACAAAATTTGACGTACTCTTCTTTTATATGTATACGA